GGCATCCTGCTTTTTTATGTTATATGGACTTGTATGTAATTATTGAGAGTGAAGATATTATACATAAGGTGACTATTCCACCAAAAAGTTTTCTTTTAGTTCAAAACGATCAATATGTAGAATCAGAACAAGTGATTGCTGAGATTCGCGCGGGAACATACACCTTAAATTTTAAAGAGAGGGTTCGAAAACATATTTATTCTGACTCAGAGGGGGAAATGCACTGGAGTACTGATGTGTATCATTCACCCGAATTTACATATAGTAACGTCCATCTCTTACCAAAAACAAGCCATTTGTGGATATTATCAGGGGGTTCGTACAAATTCAGTGTAGTTCCTTTTTCGCTCCACAAGGATCAAGATCAAATAAACATTCATTATCTTTCTGCCGAACGAAGATATATTTCGAGATTCTCAGTGAATAATGATCAAGCGAGACACAACTTATTTAGTTCGGATTTTTCTGAGAAAAAAGAAGATAGGATTTACGATTATTCAGAATTTAACCGAATCGTAGGTACTGGGCATTGTGATTTCATATATTCCGCTATTCTCCACGAGAATGCTGATTTATTGGCAAAGAGACGAAGAAATAGATTTATTATTCCATTTCAATTGATTCAAGACCAAGAGAAAGAACTAATGCTGCATTCACATTCAGGTATCTCGATGGAAATACCCATAAATGGTATTTTCCGTAGAAAAAGTATTCTTGCTTTTTTTGATGATCCTCGATACAGAAGAAAGAGTTCGGGAATTACTAAATATGGGACTATAGGGGCGCATTCAATCGTCAAAAAGGAGGATGTGATTGAGTATCGAGGAGTCAAAAAGGTTAAGCCAAAATACCAAATGAAAGTAGATCGATTTTTTTTCATTCCCGAGGAAGTGCATATTTTATCCGAATCTTCTTCCATAATGGTACGGAACAATAGTATCATTGGAGTAGATACACAAATCACTTTAAATACAAGAAGCCAAGTGGGCGGATTGGTCCGAGTGGAGAGAAAAAAAAAAAGGATTGAGCTGAAGATTTTTTCTGGTAATATCTATTTTCCCGGAGAAAGAGATAAGATATCTCGACACAGTGGCATCTTGATACCACCAGGAACGGGCAAAACAAACTCTAAGGAATCAAAATCAAAAAAATTGAAAAATTGGATCTATGTCCAACGGATCACACCTACCAAGAAAAAGTATTTTGTTTTGGTTCGACCTGTAACCCCATATGAAATATCGGACGGTATAAATTTGGCAACACTCTTCCCCAAGGATCCGTTTCGGGAAAAAGATAATATGCAACTTCGAGTTGTCAATTATATCCTTTATGGAAATGGCAAACCGACTCGGAGAATTTCTGACACAAGTATTCAACTAGTTCGTACTTGTTTAGTGTTGAATTGGGACCAAGACAACAACAGTTCTTCCGCCGAAGAGGTCTGTGCTTCCTTTATTGAAGTAAGGACAAATGGTCTGATTCGAGATTTCTTAAGAATCGACTTAGTTAAATCCCATATTTTTTATATCAGAAAAAGAAATGATCCGTCAGGTTCAGGATTGATTTCTGATAATAGGTCAGATAGTACCAATAAAAATCCGTTTTATTCCATTTATTCCAACGTAAGGATTCAACAATCATTTAGCCAAAATCACGGAACTATTCATACGCTCTTGAACAGAAATAAGGAATCCCAATCTTTGATAATTTTGTCATCATCTAATTGTTTTCGCATGGGCCCATTCAACGATGTAAAATATCACAATGTGATAAAACAATCAATTAAAAAAGATCCTCTAATTCCAATTAATAATTTATTGGGTCCTTTAGGAACAGTCCCTCAAATTGCGAATTTTTATTTATCATTTTACCCTTTAATAACTCATAATCAGACCTCGGTAGCGAAATATTTGCAGCTTGACAATTTAAAACAGACTTTTCAAGTACTTAACTATTATTTAATAGCTGAAAATGGGAGAATTTATAATTTCGATCCATGCCGTAACATCGTTTTGAATGCAGTCAATTTGAATTGGTATTTTCCCCATCATCATTATCATCATAATTATTGTGAAGAAACGTCCACAATAATTAGTCTTGGGCAGTTTATTTGTGAAAATATATGTATAGCCAAAAGCGGACCACACCTAAAATCGGGTCAAGTTTTTATTGTTCAAGTTGATTCTATAGTAATAAGATCGGCTAAGCCTTATTTGGCGACTCCGGGAGCAACTGTCCATGGGCATTATGGAGAAATCCTTTACGAAGGGGATACGTTAGTTACATTTATATATGAAAAATCGAGATCTGGTGATATAACGCAGGGTCTTCCAAAAGTGGAACAAGTGTTAGAAGTGCGTTCGATTGATTCAATATCGATGAACCTAGAAAAAAGAGTTGAGGGTTGGAACGAGTGTATAACAAGAATTCTTGGAATTCCTTGGGGATTCGTGATTGGTGCTGAGCTAACTATAGTGCAAAGTCGTCTCTCTTTGGTTAA